TATCTTTTTTTTTTATGTAATGAGCCTATCCTCTATCCTCTCTTTTCTCTTTGTATTTCAATAACTTATATAAGACTGCATAAATATTAAGAGGACTCTTCCGACTAGATAAAAATCTATCATGGTCAGCAAAGTTGTTTCTTTATTTTTGTTTGCTCTGTTAATTAAGAATTTCAATTTCATTAAAAAAAACAAACTAAATAAATAAAAAACGAAAATTGATAGAATTCCTTTTATTTTTTCTTAAAATCCAAAAAATTTCTCTTTTTTATACATAGGTCGTCGATTCGGCATTGGAAAAAGGGCTGGGTGCCCTTCTAGTAAATAGTTCAAACTATTTTATCGATATGAGTGTTCTATATCAGATAAATTCTACTTTAAAGCATTTCGATACTAACACTAATATAGTTGTAGAAAGAGTACCCCTTTTTGCCTGGACTTCAAGCAGTTTAGCTTTAACCGTGTTAATGGTCTCACATTATTGGTCTATAGAGAATCAAAGTAAATTTACCAATGAGTCGCGAAATGCTATGGTTCTTCCATATGATTTCTGAAGTTATTCAGAAGTAATTCGTCGAGATCGTGCACCTTTTCTTATTAAAAAAAATACTAAAAAATATTCTAAAGTGCAGCCGGATAGATCCAATCTATTCTTGAAATAAACAACTCGCACACACTCCCTTTCCAAAAAAAATCAATACACCAATCACTACAGTTAGATTTATTAGATTTGTTGCTAAAATATCGGTATTAAGCCCGAAACTCCCAGCGAATGGCCAGTGAGCTAAAAAAACGAAAGAATGGGTTACATTTTTCATATGCTCTCCTCTTATAGATAAGACGAACAAAGAAGAAAGTTTTTCGATCACTTACTTCGCTCGCCCTTTTTTGATCGGTTTTTTTAATGCAATTTTTTTTAATGCAAATAGATTCAATCTAATAATTTCTTTTAGATTAAGTCTTAGGTATCGTTTGACCTGTGAAAGATCTCCTTTGTTGAAATCTTCCCAAAATTTCTAAAATAAAAGGAAAAAGACTTTACACTGTCCTAAACTAAGGAGGGGAAGGAAGAGGGCGAGCATATCCTCGAAATTGATCATGCTCAAATCAGCCCTTCCTGGGGTTCCTGGGGTATTGTCTGTCCCGATAAATAAAAAATTTATAATAAATAGGAATAAAGTATTGATATACTTGGAATTACAGAAGCAAATACCAATGTACTAAAAAAAGAAAAAAAGTATCTAATCTAAAGGACTCAATTTCTTTTTTAGGGTTAAACAAAAGGGTTCGCAAATAAAAGCGCTAGTGCCACAACCAGTCCATAAATTGTTAAAGCTTCCATAAAAGCTAGACTAAGCAATAAAGTACCTCGTATTTTCCCTTCTGCTTCTGGCTGTCTCGCAATACCTTCGACAGCTTGTCCTGCAGCAGTACCTTGACCAACTCCAGGCCCAATAGAAGCAAGCCCTACGGCCAATCCAGCAGCAATAACGGAAGCAGCAGCAATTAGTGGATTCATGGTGAGTTCCTCGTGTCAAAAAAAAAGAAATGGTTAAGGATACAATCAACCAAGAAATTATTACTTCTAACTTCTAAGCTCTATTGGGTAGAAGTAACTAAAAAGTGGAAATTGAAATGATAATGGAAATCGTCCGAATTACTTCGAGATCTCGTTTTTAGTTTATAATGATTAGAGGTTTGTGTAAATCCATATGATTCTCATTATTCTATTTCTCTTTCTTTTCAACCAATCACTCTTTCATTCCATCCTTTTTTTTATTCTTCGATATCCTTGAGTTCCCGTTTTCCCCCTTCATCTAATCCATAATAAAAGACGAAATACAGGAAGAACCCCTATTGAAATTGAAATCGAACTAATCCAAATCCAACAGGAATCAAATTAAGATATACAATGGATAAAATATGCCGCATAGAACTAGATATAGAATCCAATTCCATATAGAAGGGAATTCCATATATCGGATTAGATAATGAATCTAATTTAGGAATAAAAAAATCCCATATACATTTGTTTCTTCTATTTTGTTTGCGCATTTTCTCATTTTCTATTGAATCCGATTCTAAAATCATTCTTTAGAAAGCCGTACAAAAGATGACTGTCTTATAGACATTAAGAATATAGATCTAACCTGCCTCCGCCCCCCTGAATGCATATATACTTTAACAATTCGGTAATATAGTCCACTCTCTCCCCTACAAGTCTAGGTTGTATATTCATACACATTTCGAACTATTTAGTTTTCCAACTAATAGGATTAGCCGGAATCATGCATGAATTGGGCTAAGCTAAAAAAAAGACTATTTCGAAAACTAGTCAATTCAATGATGACCTTCCATGGATTCACCTATATAGGCTGCGGCTAACGTTGCAAAAATAAGAGCTTGAATACCGCTTGTAAATAATCCAAGAAACATGACTGGTATAGGGACTACTAAGGGGACTAAAGAAACAAGAACAACAACGACTAATTCATCCGCCAATATATTTCCGAAAAGTCGAAAACTAAGCGATAATGGTTTTGTGAAATCTTCTAGGATGTTAATTGGTAAAAGGATTGGGGTTGGTTTAATATATTTCTCGAAATAACTCAATCCTTTTTTGCTAAGACCCGCATAAAAATATGCCGCTGATGTTAGTAAAGCTAAAGCAACAGTAGTATTTATATCATTTGTAGGCGCTGCTAATTCCCCATGGGGTAACTCTATAATTTTCCAAGGTAAAAGAGCACCTGACCAATTTGAAACAAAAATAAAAAGGAACATAGTTCCAATAAAGGGAACCCAGGGACCATATTCTTCTCCAATCTGAGTTTTGCTCAAGTCTCGAATAAACTCAAGGACATATTCGAAGAAATTCTGACCGTCGGTCGGGATGGTTTGTGGATTCCGAACAGCTATGATAACTGAACCCAGCAAAATAGTAATTACGACCCAAGAAGTGATGAGTACTTGGGCATGAATTTGGAAACCCCCTATTTGCCAATAGAAGTGTTGGCCTACTTCTACACCCGATATATCGTATAACCCCTTGAGTGTTTTAATGGAACATGGTGTAATATTCATATTGTCCTCTGATAAAAATCGAACTTCAAAAAAGGAATTCTTTTGATTCAACCATCTCTTTCTCAACTCAGCAACTTGAAGTATTAATCTTATATTTAGGATACCAAGAAATCACATCAGATCATAATATATATCAATACCCTCTAATATATATCAATATTCCCTTTCTTTTATCTATGCAAAACAAAAAAGATCAAAAAAAAATAGTAACTGATCCCATAAATCTACGCAGTTGCTCAAGAATTAATCAACGATTTCTTATAGAGAGAACGGCCCTCAGAAATTGCAAATACTAATTTGTTAAGAATTAATCGAATTGAAGTCATAGTGTCATCGTTGGCAGGAATTGATATATTTGCGAGATCTGGGTCACAATTTGTATCGATTAAAGAAATAGTAGGAATCCCCAAAATGGCACATTCCCGAAGAGCTATATACTCTTTTTGCTGATCAAGGACGATCACAATGTCAGGTAACTTCGTCATATATTTGATCCCGCCGAGATATCTTTGTAAGGTAGACAATTTTCTCTTTAAGATTGCCGCATCTCTTTTTGAGAGATGGTGGAATTTTCCCTTTTTTTCTTCTGCTCTTAAGTCTCTAAATTGAGAAAGTCTAGTTTTGGTAATCGACCAATTCGTTAGCATACCACTGAACCACTTTTTATTAACATAATGACAACGAGACTTTATTGCAGCTGATGCTACTAAATCCGCTGCTCTTTTTTTGGTACCAACAATTAAGAAGCTTTTTCCCTGACTTGCTGCATCAAAAACTAAATCACAAGCTTCTGATAAAAAACGAGCCGTTCTAGCGAGATTTGTAATATGAGTACCTTTACGCTTTGCCGAGATGTAAGGGGCCATTTTAGGATTCCATTTCTTAATACCATGACCAAAATGAACTCCCGCTTCTATCATCTCTTTCAAATTGATGTTCCAATATCTTCTTGTCATTTTTTCCACACTTCTTTTTTTATTTTTTATTTTTTTCGTCTTACCATTACAGAATTGATTTCTTTTTGAAGATTAAGAAAGAGCCGAAATAGCTTGAAATAAATAATAATTGTTCCGATGGAACCTTCTAAAATCAGACCTGTTAGCATTTTCAGGTCAAAAATCTAGTTTAAATTTTTAAATTAAAGTAAAAAAAAATCTGCTTTATATCTTTATATATATTTAAATCGTATAAATAGGGGTAAATGGGGCTTCTGATGTCTCATAGAAATTGTTTGTTACGTCAGAATCAGAAGAAACTAATTCTGTATGGAGAAACAAAATATCTCTCATTTCCAACGCGAATCGATTTTTTTTTTTAATTTCGAAATAAAGGTTCTTGTCTTGTGGGGAACGATGCAAAAATTTTTGGAATCCGGTACCAACGGGTATAATCCCCCCCAGAACTACGTTTTCTTTCAGGCCTTTCAACCAATCAATACGACCTCGTAGGGCAGCTTTTGCTAAAACTCGAGCAGTTTCTTGAAAACTTGCTTCAGATATGAAACTTTGGGTATTCAGGGAAGCCCTTGTTATTCCCAATAAGATTGCCCGATAATAGATCGATTCATCCAAAATCCGCCCTGCTCGTTCCGCTCGCAATAGTCCTATTAATTCCCCAGGTAAAAAAACATTAGACATTCCATCTTCGGAAACCCTTACTTTTGATGTTACTTGGCGTATAATAATCTCTATATGTCTATTATGGATCTGTACCCCTTGGGATCGATAAACCTTTTGGATCTTATTAACCAAAGAGATACGACTTTGGGCTATGGTTAGCTCAGCTCCAATCAAGAATCCCCAGGGAATCCCAAGAATTCTTGGTATATGCTCATTCCAATCCTCAATTCTCCTTTCGAGATTCGGCGATAGTGAATCAATTGAACGCGCTTCGAAGATTTGTTCTACTTTTGGAAGACCTTGCGTTATATCACTAGATCTCGATTTTTCATATATAAACGTAACTAACCTATCTCCTTTGTAAAGGATTTTTCCATAATGACCATGAACAGTTGCTCCTATAGTGGCCAAATAAGGCTTAGCTGCTCTTAGAACAAAGGAGTCCATATTAACAATGAAAATTTGACCTGATTTTTTTATGTCCGATTTAAATAGACATACATTTTCGTAAATAAATTGTCCAAGGTGAATTATTGCCGATGTCTCTTCCCATGAGTTATGATGGAGAAAGTGCCAATTCAAATGGAATGGCTCCAACATGATGTTACTGTCGAAATTCGAAATCCTTTTATTTTCGTCTATTAAAGAGTATTTAAGTACTTGAAGTACTTGGAAGGTTTGTTTCAAATTGTCAAGGAACAAGTATTTTTTTAACAAGATCTGATTATGGGTTAATAAATAGTAAGATGAAGAAAAATTTGATATACTAGGTACAATAGCGCCTAAGAGCCCAAAAATATCTAGAATAGGAATTCTAGGATTCGATTCTTTTACCGCATTGGGATATTTCGAATTCTTGAATAAACCAATTCGAGAACACTTGGATGCCGACAAAATCATCAAAGATGGATATTCTTTATTTCGATTCAACATGGTGCCAACAGCTTCTTGATGTTGGCTAAGTGATTGAATCTTCGCCTTGGAATAAAAGGAATTGGTATTGTTGCGATGTAACCTATTAGTGGGAATCGGTCCTACACTTGTCCTATCATACCTTCTTCGTGTATACGAAATAGTAGACTTGACTAACTCAATTCTTAGGAAATCGCGAATCAGATCATTTGTTCTTAACTCAACAAGAGAAGCACGGGCCCCTTCTTTTTCTTCTTGTTCCCAATTCACTACTAAGCAAGTTCGAACGAATTGACTATTCGTGTGATAAATTCTTTGAGTTAATTTGCTATTTTCATGAGAAATAAAATTGACAAGTCGAAGTTGGAGATTATCCTCTTCTTGCAGGAGATCCCGCGGGAAAAGTGTTGCTAAATTTCTCCCTTCGTCCATTTCATATGCAACTGCAGGTCGAACCAAAACAAAATACTTTTCCTTTCTTTTGAGAATTTTTTTCCGTTGAACATAAACCCAATTTTTCCTTTTTTTTAGTTCCTTAGAATCTTTTTTTTCTCTTTCTGGTGGTATCAAACTGCCACCTAATATCTTATCCGCTTCTTCAGGAAAATGAATATCTCCGGAAAAGATTTTGAGTTCTGTATGGCTTTTTTTTCTCTTCACTCGGACTAATCCACCTAGGCGACTTCTTGTATTTTTTGTGAGTTGTGTATCCACTCCAATAATACTATTGTCAAGTACCCTTAGGGATGAGGATCTCGGCAAGATATGCAGTTCTTGAAGAATGAAAAAAAACCTATCTACTTCTTTTTGGTATTTTAGACTAAATTCTTTTGTTCCTCGATGCTCAATAAAACCCTCTTTTTTTAAGATAGAATCTTCCTCTGGGCTCCCATATTCGTCTTCTGAGTCTTCCTCTGAGTCTTCCTCTAAAGTCCCATATTCGTTCTCTGAGCCATCTTCAAGGCTCCCATATTCTTCTTCTGAGTCTTCCTCTAGAGTTCCGTATTCGTCCTCTCGGGTCTTATATTCGTTCTCTGGGCTCCCGTATTTTTCCTCCGAGTCTTTCTCTAGAGTCCTATATTCGTCCTCTAGGATCCCATATTCATCTTCTAGGGTTTCATATTCGTCCTCTAGAGTCCTATATTCGTCTTCTAGTGTTTCATATTCGCCCTCTCGGGTCCTATATTTGTTCTCTGGGCTCTCATATTCGTCCTCTGAGTCTTCTTCTCGAGTCCTATACTCTTCCTCTCGGGTCCGATATTCTTCCTCTAGAGTCCTATATCGAAATTTAATAATTCCTGAACCCCTTTTATCTTTTCTGTATCGTGGATCGTCAAAATAAGAAAAAATAGTATTTCTACGTAAAACGCCCATAAAGGGTATTTCAATTGAAATACTCAAACAGGATATTAGCTCTTTCTCTTGTTCTTGATGATATTGTAATGGAATGACGAACCTATTTCTTCGCTTTTTCGCCAAGAAATCCGAATTATCTTGAAAAATAGAAGGATAGACAAAATTGCAATGACCGTTGGACACAATTCGATCTGGCGTTAAATAATCAAGAATTTCCCTATCTTTTTTACCAAAAGTATCCAACAGTCTATGGCTTATTTGATCATTAGCCATTGAGAGGTCAAAGATATATCTTTCATCAACAGAAAAAGAATAAGTATTCATTTGATCTTGATCCTTGTGGAGCGAAAAAGATACTATACTGGATCTGCACATACTTACTGACAATATCCATAAATGGCTTGTTTTTGGTAATCTTCGAAGATTACCATATTGATATTCGGGCGCATGGTAAACATCAGTACTCCAGTGCATTTCCCCGTCTGATTCGGAATAAATATGCTTTTGTACCTTTTCTTTAAAATGCAAAGTGGACGTTCCGGCACGAATCTCCGCAATTACTTGTTCGGATTCTACATATTGATCATTTTTCACTAAAATCAAGCTTTTTAACGGAATATGCACACTATGTAGAATATCCTTACTCTGAATAGTTACATGCAAATCTATATAGCATAGAAAAGCAGGCTGCCCATGACGGGTACGTGTGGGGTGAACCAAATCCTCATTGAATTGGATTTTTCCATTCGAGGGGGATCGTACAAGGTCGGCAGTACCCCCTGTGAATACTCCACCTGTATGAAAAGTTCTTAATGTTAGTTGAGTCCCAGGCTCCCCAATTGATTGACCCGCAATAATACCTACAGCTTCTCCCAATTCGACCAGATCGCCATGAGTGGGACTCCGCCCATAACAGAATTGACAGATCCAAGATGTGCTCCGACAAGTAAAGGGGGTTCTAATATATATTGGTTGTGCTCGAAACGGTTGTGCTCGAAAGGCTGTTATGAATCGATTGACTAATCCAATTCCAATATCTTGATTTCGAGCAGCAATGCATCGTGAACCAATATATATATCGTCTGCTAATACACGGCCAATTAGTGTTTGGACAAAAAGTTTTTCCGTCATCCCATTTTGAGGACTCACAGAAATACCTCGAATAGTACCACAATCTCTTCTACGCACAATAATATGTTGAACTACTTCAACAAGTCTACGTGTAAGATATCCAGCATCCGCTGTTCGTACAGCAGTATCTACAACCCCTTTTCGGGCTCCGTAGCAAGAAATTATATATTCTGTCAAAGAAAGTCCCTCGCGTAAATTGCTTTGAATAGGTAAATCAATCATTTGTCCTTGAGGATCCGCCATTAACCCTCTCATACCTACTAATTGGTGTACCTGCGATGCATTTCCTCTGGCTCCTGAAAAAGACATTAGATAGACTGGATTAGAAGGATCCGTTATTTGAAAATTCGAATTCATTTCTTGTTTCAAATATTCACTTGTAGCATACCATATCTCAACGGATTGGCGTAATTTTTCTACCGCGTGTACAGCCCCATAATAATAGTGTTTCTCCAAAAGAAAACTCTGTTGTTCCGCGTCTTGGACTAACCATCCTTTAGAGGGTATTGTTAAAAGATCCTCGATTCCTAAAGAAATCGATGTAGTAGTGGCTTGATGGAAGCCCAGAGTCTTTATTTGATCCAGTATATGGGATGTATATCCCATTCCGAAATGATCTATTAATCTGCTAATAAGTCGTTTCATAGCAGTTCCGTCTATCTCTTTATTATGAAAGACCAGGTTGGCCCGTTCCGCCATACATAAGTACCCCCTTTTTGGCTGAGTAGGATTCGACAATGGGCCTGAGTCAGTGATTCGAAAACTTAATTTACTTCCTTTCCTCAATCTCAATCTGGATTTGTGCGGCAAAAAAGATGGTCCTAGCGAAATCGGAATGCCCCCCGAAAGGGGCATCGCCGAATCGAACTTCCTTGTTTAGATAGTGTATGAATAGGACCGACTAAATCCTTGTATGGCTTCCTCTATTTCTCTATAAAAAGAAATATGACCAAGAGTGGTTCGAATGTATATAGAACGGATTTCTTTTTTTCTATTTCCCACTATTAGATAGTGGGCATAAATATCATGATAAGTCCCAAAAGATTCATATTGAACTTCAATCGGAACTTCTCTTGACCCAATGATGCGTTGATCTAGTTTCCATCGGAGCCACAAGGGACTGTTTAAACCGATTCGTTTCTGTCTATAAGCGGCCAGTGCATCATAGGAACTAGAAAAATGGGGTTCTTTATCTTTTGTATACTTATAATAATTATTATTATTGTAGTTTACTTTTTTATTTGGAGAGTTTCCGCAACTATTATATCTATTTGCACAAATACCTCGACGGTTTCCAATCGTTAATACATAAAGTCCGATAAGCATGTCTTGGGTTGGCACGCAAATAGGATCTCCAATAGCGGGAGATAGGAGATTCATATGAGAAAACATAAGTAAACGGGCTTCCGCCTGAGCTTCCAAGGATAACGGTAGATGAACAGCCATTTGATCCCCATCAAAGTCCGCATTGAAACCCTTACACACTAATGGATGTAAACAAATAGTACGCCCCTCTACTAAAGTAGGTTGGAAGGCCTGTATGCCTAATCTATGCAGGGTAGGTGCTCTGTTCAACAGTACAGGATGTCCCCGCATAACTTCTTGAAGTATTTCCCATACAATGGGTTCCTTTTCCCAAATTTTCCTTTTAGCAATCCTGACATTAGAAGTAGAACGTTTCGTGATTAAATCGCGAATTACAAATAGCTGAAAAAGCTTTATTGCTATTTCTAGAGGTAATCCACATTGATGTAATGAAAGCGAAGGACCCACAACAATGACAGAACGCCCCGAGTAATCGACCCGTTTTCCAAGCAGAGTCTCGCGAAACCTCCCCTCTTTACCCTCAATTACATCTGAAAGTGATTTGTATACTTTATTGTGACCATCCCTCGTCGGTTGCCCACGGGACCCACTATCAAAAAGTGTATCCACGGCTTCTTGTACCAATTTTTCCTGGCACATTACTAAATCTGCTGGCGCTAATTCACTTCTTTTTAATAGATAGGCAAGGTTGTTGTTCCGGCGGATAACTCTCTTATAAAGTTCATTAATATCCGAAGTCACTACTTTATCCCCAGACCTATAAACAATGGGTCTCAATTCGGGAGGAAGAACCGGTAATAAGCACAAAACCATCCATTCTGGTTCTACATTTGTTTGAATAAAATGTTTCGCCAATTGCATGCGTCTAATCAAAAAAACTTTTCTTATTCGTCTTTTTCTATCTTCCCATTCATCTCCACTATACCCCTCGTCTTCTAATTCCTTCCATTCAACCAAGGAGTTCTCTATAATAATTCGCAAATCCAAATCTGCTAATTGTTCTCTAATAGCACCAGCTCCTGTCGCAATTTCCCGATTTCGAAATGTTGCAAAGCCTGGTGTAGAAAAAAAGGGAGAAATGCTGTGGTTACAGGATGAAATTTCATCTTCGAATAAACCCCGTAATCGTAAGAAAGTAGGTTTTTTAGCGCTGGGCCTAGCAAAAGAGAAATCGCCGTATACTAAGCCCTCCAATTTTTTAAGGGGTTTATCTAAAAGATTCGCGATATAACTAGGAAGACCTTTCAAATACCACACATGAGTCACTGGACATGCCAGTTTAATGTATCCCATTTGATATCTTCGTATCCGAGAATCAACAAATTCTACCCCGCATTTTTGGCAAAATCTTTCGTCTTCGTTTTCAGCTACGCTCGCTCGAGAATTTCCACAAGCACAAATTCCACTTTTTATGGGTCCAAAGATTCTTTCGCAAAACAATCCATCTTTTTCTGGTTTATCGGTTTTATAATGAAAAGTAGAGGGCCTTGTGACTTCGCCAACGACTTCCCCATTAGGTAGGATCTTTTTAGCCCAAGCTTTTATTTGTTGAGGGGAAACGAGTCCAATTTGAAGTTGTTTATGTTTATATTGGTCAATCATAAAATAGAAATAAGAAAATAATTTATATTTATTCCGATCAAACATCCTCCCTATTAACCTGGAAGTTCTTCTCAGATACAAGGAAATGGTTCAGTTCTAGAGCCAAAGATCGTAGTTCTCGAACGAGCACTCGAAAAGATTCTGGAGGATCCTCGTGACTAGGCACTCTTTTTCCCCAGATCGTAGCATTAAGTATTTCTTGGCGAGCTATAAGATGATCAGATTTATAAGTAAGTATCTCTTGTAAAATATGAGCAACACCAAATCCTTCTAAAGCCCAAACTTCCATCTCTCCTACTCGTTGTCCCCCTTGCTTGGCTCTTCCTCTAACGGGTTGTTGGGTCACAAGTGAGTAGGGCCCAGTAGAACGTCCATGAATTTTCTCATCAACTTGATGAATTAATTTTAAGATATAGGACTTACCTATTAGAACAGGCTGTTCGAAGGGATCTCCTGTTCTTCCATCAAATATTCTGCTTTTTCCCGGGTACTCGGGTTCAAATACCCATGGATTTTTTGTTTGTTTACTGGCTTCATATAATTCCGAAAACACAAGTTTTCTTGAAGCCTCTTGCTCATATCTCTCATCAAAGGGTGCTATTCTATAATGTTTCTTTAGCAGATCCCCCGCTAATCCGAGCGAGCTTTCAAATATTTGTCCCACATTCATTCGTGAGGGTACTCCTAAGGGATTGAAGACCATATCAACAGGTGTTCCATCTTGCAAATACGGCATATCTTGCCTAGGCAAAATTTTGGAAATAATCCCCTTATTCCCGTGTCTTCCGGCTACTTTATCCCCAACTTTGATTTCACGTTTCTGTAAAATATATACACGAACCATTATGTCAAGGGGGTCCCTCTGGATCCATTTTACATCGATAACACGCCCTCTTCCACCTATAGGTAGTTTGAGAGAAGTTTCTTTTGAAGTGGATACCTCAAGACCAAAAATAGCCCGTAATAACCCAGCTTCCGCAATATACGACGATTCGCTCGCCATCTGAGGCGTTAATTTACCTACTAAAATATCACCAGTTTCTACCCAGGACCCCAACCTCACAACTCCATTTCTGTCCAAATTGCGGAGTAAATGTTCTTCTAAATGTGGTATTTCTTTAGTGATTTTTTCAGCGGAGCCTTGGCTTGTCGTATCCGTCTGAATTTCATATTTTCGGATGTGAAAAGAAGTATAAATATCCTCATATACTAAACGTTCGCTAATTAGTACTGCGTCTTCAAAATTGTAACCCTCCCACGGCATATAAGCTACTAAAACGTTTTTTCCTAAAGCAAGTTCCCCACCAACTGTAGCTGCTCCCTCCGCTAAAATTTGCCCTTTTTTAATGGATTTACCCCGGAGAACCCGAGGTTTTTGGTGCATACAAGTATTTTTGTTAGAGCGCCGATGGGCAACTAAAGGAATACCTATAGTCTTCCCACTACTTGATAAAAGGATCTTGTGACTATCACTAGAAATTATCTTTCCCTCGCGTTCGGCTATAACGGAAACCCTTGAATCTAGAGCTGTTTGGCGTTCCAATCCAGTTCCAACAATGCACTTCTCGGACCTAGAAAGTGGAACTGCTTGGCGCTGCATATTAGAACTCATTAAAGCTCGATTCGCATCATTATGTTCAATAAAAGGAATAAGAGAACCTCCAATAGAAAAATATTGGAAAGGAAAAATACTTCTAACATGAATCTGTTCCCATGCAATAGTAAGAAATTCTTGACGGTATCTCGCTGGAACAACCTGTTCTTCCTGAATACCCTGATTCAAGGACAAAGAATTTCCTGCTGCTATCATATAATATTCATCTCTATTTGGTGATAAATAAACCACCTGTCTCTCTTTTTTTTCTTTCTCAGATATTTCATAAAACGGACTCTCTATAGATCCCCACCAGTGATCAATTCTCGCATGAATAGCTAACGATCCGGTAAGTCCAACATTGATTCCTTCGGACGTGTCAATTGGACAAATACGCCCATAGTGACTCGGATGAATATCTCGGCTCCGAAAACTTGCAGTTCTCCCCGTCAATCCTCCAGGACCCAAACAACTCACTTTTCGACCATGAACCGTTTGTGTCAATGGATTGGTTTGATCAAAAACTTGAGATAAGGGGTATGTGCCAAAAAAGGTCTCATAAGTAGTTATTAATAAAATCGAAGTTGAAGTTGGAGTTACCAAAGTTTGTGGAGTCGGTTTCGATTGACGTATGAATACTCTACGGATAGTTTTTTGAACCGCATGTTGTAAACGGCCAAGAGCCAATCCGAATTGATCTTGTAACAGATCCGCAACCGAACGAATACGTTTATTTTTCAAGTGATTCATATCGTCATCGTCAAGTATACCCGTTCCAAATTTCATTCCAATCAAATGATCCGTAGCGGCCAATACATCTCGTGGTAACAAGAATGTATTATTCTGAGGTATATCAAGATTCAGTCTCCGATTCATATTTCGTCGACCAACTCGTCCTAATTCACATTTTTGTTGAAAAAATTTCTTTTGTAATTCCTCGCATAAGGACTCCGAAAATACCAGGTCCCCACCTACACAAGCAAATTGTTGATAAAACTCCAAAATAGCTTTTTCTTTTGACTCAATCCTCTTCTTCTCCTTAGCATTCGGGAAAGACAAGAAAATTTCGGGGTAGGAAACATTATCTAAAATTTCTCTTAGATTCGAACCCATAGCTGATGATAGAACTAAAATAGATATCTTTTGTTTTCTACTCACGCGAGCCCATATCCTTTCTTTTTTATCAATTGCTAATTCCGATCTTCCTCCCCAATCTGATATTATAGTCCCGGTGTGTATAGAAATCCCCTTATGGTCTAATTCCGAGCGGTAGTAAATACCAGGACTTAGCAATATTTGATTGATCACAATTCGGTATATTCCATTTATTATAAAGGTTCCTAAGTAATTCATTATAGGAATGTTTCCAATAGAAATGGTTTGCTTTTGCACATCAAAACCAAAAATTAGTCTCGCAGATACATATAATTCGGAAGAATAGGTGAGTGATTCATACACAGCATCCCTTTCCTTTATCGAGGGTTCTAGCAATTGATATCCTTTCGCAAATAATTGAAATGCAATTTCGTGATCTGGATCTTTAATTGTTGGAAACTTCTCAAGTTCTTCTGCCAAGCCTTGATTAATGAATCTACAAAATCCCTCGAATTGGATCTGACTAAATCCGGGTATTGTGGACATTCCCTCATTTCCATTCCAAAGCATTTTCATCTTAAGTTTCCTATTTTTCGAAGAAAAATTCCATTATCAGCTCACTCTTCATCAATCCCTAAGGATCAATCTAGCAATCATGGAATCTATATTCTGTTTACTGAATCACATGAAATTCTAGGGAACTCCACATACGTATTTGATATATGTATTTCATACATATGAATAGAGACGATTTCGACGAAAGTTCGAATTTCGCAGGGGTAGAAATGGAATGAAAATGAATTGATAAAACAGTCCTAGAAAAAAATTCTGCCACTTAAACTTTATGATATTCTAAAAAGATTGGATAACAAAGATTTCTCATTTTACCTCCTTTCTATGAAAGAGATAAAGCCATAATAATTTAAAAGCACTAGAAAGTTTGACTTTAGTTCGATTTAGAATAAAGCACGCTTTGTTTAAGCTTCAAAAAGAATTTGGAGGTTCTTTTTTGTTTCGTAGTAGTAGAATTGCTGGAAAATAAAGGATTTTGTTGTAGAATCCTAAAATAAAGTAAGTACTTTATTTTTAAATACTTGCTAATCTAGTTATCCGCCTATCTACATATCCTTTCTTTTATCGTAATTGCACTTAGGTGGGCCAAGAAGGCCAGGCCATAATCTATATCAGAGTAAATTTCCCCCCTTTTTTTTATTCAAGATATTTAATTGCAATGAAAAATTAAAGCACGATTCCCCATAGGGATATGTACATCAGGGGGATCCATGGATAATAATGCTGTTCGGACCTGGATTTCCCTATATACAGATTAGGGAAACATTTATTCTATTTTATTATGCCATTAAAAAGAATGGGGGGGATACCGATTTAAGAGTTGTTCACTACTGCAATTCAAGAAAAAAAAGACTAGTTAATGGTTCCACTTTGTTCTGAATTTTTCAGTCTGTGACTAGAAATCCACTTTTTCTCCTTTGTCATCTCAATAGAATAGAAAGAAAAGGGAAGTTTTCTAGTGTTAGCAATGTGTGTTTTAAGATAGAATTTATAAAAGCAGAAATCCATTTTTTGAAAAAGATTAGAAAAAAGTAAGTAGAATTAGATTCAAGATAAAAGAAAAAGAGTTTTCGTAAGAAAATGTGGATGAATACTTGTTCTTTTCTCGATTTTAGATCGGATTTTTTGGCGGCATGGCCAAGTGGTAAGGCAGGGGACTGCAAATCCTTTACCCCCAGTTCAAATCTGGGTGCCGCCTGATCAATAAAATACTTAGGATTATAGTACTGATCAAACTCGACAAATTCATACCTTCCATAAGTTGGGGCAAGAGAGCAACTAGGTCTGGCGATACTGGATTTTGAGAATCCATACCATAGCTCTATCCTCAAACTAGGGTTTGTTTTGGCGGCAGCGGCCCAAACGGCTATCACTAGGGATGAGGTAGCGTTTCCTTATTCTTTTATTAATTTGAATTGAATGGATTCGATTCGGGAATTAAAAACGACGAGGCTAAGATGTCAAAAATCTTCGTATCCAAGGGTCCCTAAGGGGCATTCTTTTTTCAATCTAAGATTGAAGAAGGGACTTCACGAAGAAATATCAAAACTTCCTAATTATCATACATTTTATTTATCGTACATCTTACTACACACACTTTGTACATCTTATGCTACCCACATACACTAAAGTAAAGGCTACTGATTCTGTCGAGAATCAGATTAAATAGGCTGATCAAAAATCAATTTCGGGGTTATGGATAAGGTCTCCTCGCTTTTTCATAGAAAGATAGAAAGCGAGGCTGTAGGGTTTAGGTCAAAAATAAACACGGGTACAGATAAGGTGGGTATCCAATAAATATTTATCTAGCCTAATTTTATGGTATATTCTGGCGTCCTTTGCTTATAAATAAAATAAAATAAAAGTAACAAAAGGAAGAAAAAATCTTTCTATTCCCTCGTCTTCTATTCAGGACATCCCCCTACTCCTTTTTAGTGAAAGGGCTATGTATCATATTTATACTTAAGGCTCTCCAATTCTACCAGAAATCATATTAAGAAGTTGTTAGGAGTCAATTCCTTTAACGGATTCATCCATAGTCTTAGGGCAGAATGGCCTTTTGACTCTGTACCCTTGGTTCCACTATGATTATTGATCAATAGTGAAATAATTCCTTCATAGAAATAGGAGACATAATTTACATGGATATAGTAAGTCTCGCTTGGGCTGCTTTAATGGTAGTCTTCACATTTTCTCTTTCGCTAGTAGTATGGGGGAGGAGTGGACTCTAGAGATACTACTAATTGTAATTGATTAAGTAGTTGAATTGTAGTATCAACTGTTTTCTTTAATTGAAATTGATCGTTTTGCATTAATTATTTTGATAAACTTGATTTTTTCTATCTTTCTTTAGTTTTGTTTTACTCTTGTAAGAAACTCTTTTAAGAAAATAAGAAAGAGTCGTTCTATTCTACTATGTTCTATTCTATTATAATCGAATAGAAAGAGCTATTATAGTAATTCAGAATTTCTATTCTACTAGAAGTGACGAGTAAAAATAAAGTTCTATACATAAGAAAATTATACTTTCTTACACGAAGCTATTCACAACATATCGCACATTTTCTATTTTTTTCTTATTCTTAGAAAATTTTTTATGTTCTTTTTTTTTGAAGGATCTCGCTTGAAGCATCTCGCGGCATTTTTAAGATAGTCTATTCTCGTATTATTTTTCTCCCCTTCCATAGATTCTTTCAATGACGAGTGGATGTAGTGAAAAAAGAGGTTCAATTAGATTACTATTTAAATCTACTAATGTATTCTATGTAGATTTAAGATAATCTAATAGAAAGAATCTAAAGTGTCGTAGAAAAAACTATATGTAGTTCTTTCTACCACACTTTATGATTCCAACCGGATCCTTTCATTTAAGACTTGGATTTTTATTTTCTTTAATCCCTTTTTGATTTCTTCAATGATTAATTGGAATTCCAATTAATCATTTTGGCTGGCTGTTTTTACATAAATAATAAGTAAAAAGGCAGTAGGAACTAGAATGAACAATGCAGTAGCAATAAATGCGAGAATATTGACTTCCATAACCTCTTTATTTTTTTTTTTCACAATAACTCGGGATGTAATCCCATGGAGAGGAAAAAGGGGTATCCTGTAAATTCAAGGGGAGGACTTGCATTCTGATAATACGGAATCAATTCAATATTATGAATATTGGATCTATCAAATCAATTCATGATTGATAGTGGAATAATATAACATAGGAAAATCCCTTATCCATACTAAGACCAAAATAGGTTTTTTGATTGGATTCGAAACCCCCTCTATTCTATTTTTCATTCTTTTCTACTTTTGCTTTTCTATATATATAACCCAAAATCTTTCTTATCTTATCCAATTTCCCTTTCTTTTTCTTATAGTTATACATACAATTATGTATGTATGTATTATATGACCCACTTTCTGTGGGTCACATAGACATCCAAATAAGCAGTAGAAGTAGGAATGAGATGGAGAAAAGAGGATCTTAAATAAAAAGAAAAAAGATACAATATTTTAATTTAAGAAAAAGAGCATTTGCTTGGTTTTGATTTTATTAGGTAGGTTACTATCAATGTATTATATGTATGTCTTTCCTTATCAACCGGAAAGAGTGAAAAAAAAATTCCTATACTGCTCTTTTTTTACTAAGAAATGCGAAATAAAAAAACTGAAGTAGGGGTGCCCCATAGATATTTGATCTTGCCTCCCGCCCCCCCCCCTTTCATGGAAATTATTGATGAAAAAAAGGAAAGATGAATTTGTCCATTCATTGAACCCTAGTTCGGGACTGACGGGGCTCGAACCCGCAGCTTCCGCCTTGACAGGGCGGTGCTCTGACCAATTGAACTACAATCCCTGCGGGGTGTATGGCATACCTATTCTTAAATAGAACCATAAGAAGATTCGATTCGTCTGTCGTGCTCTAAGAAATGGAGCAATCATATACTACATACCCACATAGGATATGTGGGTATAGTGAGAGTGGCATAACTAGTATGTCGCGATTTTTTATCCCTCAAAATAAATGATTCCACCTTTCCATAAGAAATTCTTTTCTTACAAAGAAAAGAATCAGAGAGATATGGATTCGAAATCAATTTCCCTTTTTCTCTTTATCCTTTATTTCTATTAATCGGACATTTTTTTTATGTAAGAAAAAAATGGATTTAGTTCATATTCACGAAGCCCTAGATTTTTGGGCCGAGCTGGATTTGAACCAGCGTAGACATATCGTCAACGAATTTACAGTCCGTCCCCATTAACCACTCGGGCATCGACCCAGGAAGAATTTATTCTAGGATTTTTGATAATCTATGATTAACCTCTTTTTATAATACTCCCTACCCCCAGGGGAAGTCGAATCCCCGCTGCCTCCTTGAAAGAGAGATGTCCTGAACCACTAGACGATAGGGGCATCACTAGACGATAGCGCCATATACAACCACTCGTCATTATACTATAATGATAGTATGAGCAGTTTTTTGGAATTGTCAATATACACGAAGAGTATAAGTAGATCAAAGGAAAGAGTCTTTCCTACTTTTCTCTTATGCTTTCATAGGATTTTTTTTAGTTGATGGTTAGGTTAATTCACGGAGCACGCCTTTTAAGTAAATTCGTTTAAAGGGTATAGAATAAGAATAGGTTAATAAATTAATAAAAAGGATTCTAGATTAGTTTAGTACAGGTATTGATTTGATTGCTCTAACAGGAAAAAGGGTCCAATTTCATTTCTTTTTTGCAATTTAGACTCTGTGCTTCATTTAGTGTTCAGACCAAAAATGTGGGCATCTCGCACTAAACAAAGTCATAAAATTCAAGAAAAAATAGAGACATTTTCAAAAAAAAAAGAAAAAGTGAATGAATTTAGTAGAAAAGTACATCGGATTCGAACCGATGACTTCCGTATTACCAAGACATTGCTCTACCACTAAGATAAAAGCCCTTTATCGGATTTGAACCGACGACTTATGCCTTACCATGGCATTACTCTACCACTGAGTTAAAAGGGCTTTTTATTCAATAATTAGCCACTTTCATTTACCATTATGGGTCTACTGCATAATGTACATATTATATGTATATATTAATGTACATAATATATGTACATATAGAGATATATGTAGAGATTTTCTTATATATATATCCGATATACTTGAAGAGAGCAAGTTCATAGGTATAGAAACACGATTTCGGACGACTCACCAAACCAAAGCCCAGAAGTTCTATTTTTTTTTTGACAAGGAGAACAAATATGTATCAATTGTTGAATCGTATACAACAATGGTCCAAAAAGGCCAAAGGGGCAATAAGAGCTGCTGTTAAAAAAAAATAGAACTTTGTTTTTTTTATCTTTAGGCTATTCACTTTTCACGTGCTCGGAATGTTCTGCAGAATTAGGGACTTTTTTCTTCTATTGGCTGATCTTATGATGAGAATTTTCTCCATTTATGTTTTATTTCCCCTAATTCTAATTGGGTGGGGTAGAAAGGAATTTGCACTCTTCATATACACATATGGCTGGGTATTAATTTTCAGTGATATATTTCTTATCTGTTTTGGTGAGAGATTGAAACAATTTTTAACAGGCATCTCTTGGAAAAACTTTCGAGTCCAAAACTTTTCAATTTTTCTTAAAAAGTTTTGGACGGATTTGTTGAAGCTATTTTCAACAGGTACCCCTTGGAAATGGGGTACTTGAATATTCTCTAAGGATTCTGGTAGATTTTCAACAAGCTATGTTGGAGTTTTCTCAACAATTTTATTCTAAAAAGGGGGCAGTCGAGTTTATACTGCAGAGTATAAATTCGACTGCCTGCCGAACAAAAAGGAAAAACCAGATCCTACATACCTAACTCCTCCAGGTTCAGGGTTTTTCGTTTCTGAACACTAGGAAAAAGGAGGATTCTGGATTTTCGATCCTAGGGTGAAAAGAAAAGGAAGGGAACAGATACCCAATATGATTCTTAGGAGAAACGTTTGGTAATGGTCTATGTGTTCTTAGTTCTATTCATCCTCTTTTATTCTTTTAAACAAGAATCTAATAAACTAGAATTGAGTGGAAAAGAGGAGAGGAAATTCGTAAATGGAGAGGATCGACTAACCAGAGAGACTTTCCGGATCCTCTTTATGAAGAGTTTGAGGAGTCCTCATCAGAGTCCTCTGATGTAAATTTTCATCAGGTAAATCTGTCGATTCCTATCCGCTTTTCTTTTTAAGTTGTGACTCTTTGTTTGTTGCCTCTCTCAAGCGATAGAAGAAGTCTATGATGAATTTTTTAAAGTCATCTCACTCCTTCTCTATGGCTTCGACTTCATGATAAGTGGAGGAAGAAAACATCTTTCCCAACTTCTTTGTTCAATTCCGAACAAAAAAGAAAAGGAAGAAAGGGATTTATGGAAACTGTACAGCCCCCTATATCTCTTAGTGTATATTGTAGGAATAACCAAACTATTCTTTACAGCAGTCTGACACATTTACGCCCTCACAAAACAAATAATGACCGTTGTAGTTGTAACCGATCCTAATTGAAATACATACATTTGGTTCATACGCTATTGGTACGAAGAGATGTATTTTACAGACTAGAGAAAGGCTATCTAAATACTAAAGTAAAAGCCCGCTATTGAAGTACCAACCGCCCACCCCCATGAACTTTCTCTGTTTGATTCGATAAGGTGGAATTAGCCTCCTGGCTACCCTTGACAAAGGGTAGCGTTGGTATCATAATCTACATGTAGCGGGTATAGTTTAGTGGTAAAAGTGTGATTCGTTCTATTAATAACTGAATTTGAAATGATATACTTAAGGCATCCTTAAGTTTTTTTATATTCATATTCGGATGAAAGCTTTAGTTCTTATAAAGGGTTTAATCCTTTTCCTCTCAATAGCATATTGAGGAAGAATATACATTCTCGCGATTAGTATCCAAAGATTAATTGAATTTGCATCCAAAATAAAAATTCGGTTATGAGTACAGAGTCGCGAAGCATAATTTTGCATTGGATTAAGCATTCGGATTGAATAAATATGAGTAAAGGATCTATGGATGAAGATACAAAAACGTTGATTTCCAATCGTAACTAAATCTTCTTTTGTTTAAAAAGGAAATGGAAGCCCAATAGCTAAAAAACGATAGTTTTGGTTTACTAGAACCATCAGTATATTGTTTAAGCTCGGTGGAAACCCAACTCTTTTCCTCAGGATCTCTTAAATGAAATTAGGGAACGAAGTAAGTAGATTAGATAGATATTTAGTAGAATTTATATTTCCTACTCTATAGGGATCATCTAGAAAGCGGAGAGCTTTAGTTCCATTCAGACAGAAAAGCTGACATAGATGTTAAGTGGTGAGAATATCCATAAAGGAGCCGAATGAAATCAAAATTTCATGTTCGGTTTTGAATTAGAGACGTTAAAAATAATCAACCAACGTCGACTATAACCCCTAGCCTTCCAAGCTAACGATGCGGGTTCGATTCCCGCTACCCGCTCGATTCTGTATAAAAAGACTTTTCTATTTGTCTAGACATGGTAGAGACTTGTATTCAACCTTTTTCGTCCACTAGTTTTCGGCCCTACAGAGCGGAGTAGAGCAGTTTGGTAGCTCACGAGGCTCATAACCTTGAGGTCACGGGTTCGATTCCCGTCTCCGCACTTAGCAGTCCGTATAAATGGACTATTCTATTTGTATAGATATGGTAAAGGGCTATATCCAACTTTTTTCCGCCTGCTGAATAAAAAAAAAAAAATGAAAGAAAAGCATAGTCTATCTCCCTTTCAAAACAGTTTGTTTCTTGTTTGTCTCGGCGAATCCCCGGTTTAGGGAACCCTCTTGGAAAGTTCTATTTTCGCCCCCGAAGCACTCTTTTTTTTGAGTCGGGTACAAAGGAAGGATAAGTATAGGAAGGGATACGGTACTAGACTAACAACTACTTATTAATTAAATATAATATTTAAGTAGTCAACTAGACTGAATTTTTTATCATAGTACCTTACTAAAAGTAAAACTAAATTAAGCTGGCGAGCGACGGGAATCGAACCCGTATCTTCTCCTTGGCAAGGAGATGTTTTACCACTGAACTACGCTCGCTACATTGAACTACGCTCGCTACAGCCTATATTTTATAGGGTATATCCACCTGGGTCGACCGTCTATGTCTGGGTCGACCGTTTCATTTTCTATTAGAGTTTTCTTTTTATTAATTGTCTG